TTCCGATTTGATTCTATATTAATTCAAAGAAAAAGAGAGTTTTCCCTTTTTGAATTGAATGAAATTACACAACAAAGTTCTTATTCTTATAATATTAATATAAATAGAATTTTATATAATTTTTTTATTATATTAGTTTACTCAACTCAAGAGTTGTTCAATGAATCTGTTGATTTGGAATCACAGGACGTGTAGATGTCACAGATGATGAATGGATTTCTTACCTATGTCACTATATTTTTGTTCGTCTATAATGATTGATTGATGAATCAAAAACTTTCAATTGGATTTTTCAAGTGTTTGTTTATCTTCCTATCTTTCTAATGGAAACTTAGGGAAGTGCTTTTTAAACATATGTATAAAAAGAACATATTTCATTTAGCCTCTTCATGCCCACTATAACTAGTTATTTCGGTTTTCTACTAGCAGCTTTAACTATAACTTCATCTCTATTTATCGGTCTGAGCAAGATACGACTTATTTGATTTGAGATTATGAAATTAATTGAATGAACAATTCATAAAAATCAATCTTTCTGGGATATTCAATATATTCTATAGTTCCTTACCGTGTCAATTTCCAATTCTTGGTCATTGAGATTCATGGGCAGGGCAATACAGATTAATATTTAAGGATATATATTACCTCCCCCTTTCCTTTCTCCTTTCAAACAAATAAAAATGATTGAAGTTTTTCTATTTGGAATCGTGTTAGGTCTAATTCCTATTACTTTGGCTGGATTATTCGTAACTGCATATTTACAATACCGACGTGGTGATCAGTTGGACCTTTGATTAATTAACATTTTTTTTTATTGACCTCCTATTTTCTTTGTTTTAATCCTAATCCACAGGAGGTAAAATTAAGACTTTAAACTGCTGTTCCATTATTTCAGTGTCATTCTCGATCTAACAAGAATGGAATCACGCTCTGTAGGATTTGAACCTACGACATCGGGTTTTGGAGACCCGCGTTCTACCGAACTGAACTAAGAGCGCTTTATTTTCATAAAAGAATTTTATGTGACCCCAATTCATCTTGCATGCATATACTATCATAATCTATATATATATAGAACTCTCATCATATATATTGATAGAATATCCATCTATTTCTATTGAGTATGTATATGTATGTCTACTTTTTTAATCGGTCTCAATTGATCCCTTGTTACTGCTCATAAGATAAGTAATAGTTAGGGATAGGGATGACAGGATTTGAACCCGTGACATTTTGTACCCAAAACAAACGCGCTACCAAGCTGCGCTACATCCCTTTCAATTCGTTTACAGTGCCATTGTAAAGAATCTTTGTCTTGTTTTCCATATCTTGATTTTCTCGGTTGATATATATAAATTATCCTGCCATTTTTTTCTTTTTAGTTTCATATCGTATAACATATATTATAATAATAAAAAAAAAAGACTTATATACATCTGAAATACGCCTAACAAAAAAATGAATATTTTTAGGGAATGCTCGGGCAGAGAAGAAATGGACCTCTTTTTTTTGTTAACAAAAAGAATATCTAATGAATCGTTATACATTTCAATTTGAATTAAGAATTTTGTGTACAAATACAAGTCGTTATTAATTAAATAACCATCCGATCATAGATGTAATTATGTATTACAAATTACAATAAAGAATAAGAATTAAGAATAAAGAAGGAGGATTTTAAATGCGAGATCTAAAAACATATCTCTCCGTGGCACCAGTGGTAAGTACTCTATGGTTCGGTGCTTTAGCAGGTCTCTTGATAGAGATCAATCGTTTATTCCCGGATGCATTGATATTCCCCTTTTTTTCATTCTAGTTATTGACACGGGAAGGGGTGAAGAAGATTAGAGATACAATCAAATATCTGTGATTAATCCCCCCTTCTCCCTCTTTTTTCTTTTTTTTTTTTTAGAAGTTAGAAAAGAGAAAGAATAAAGTTGGATTCGGCCTCAGTGAAACTCGGAATTTGGTCCAGGCTTGAATTGAATTTAATTAATAAGAAATTCAAAAATTCAATTAATAATCAATTCCATTTCTATTACTCTATTAAATATTAAATAATAGGGTGAGACCAGAAATAGAAATGGAATGGGTAAGGCGGGGCAAGAATATCATACAGGATACTTAAATGAAAATAGAAATACTGTACTGTGCTGTGATTCTAAATATAGTTAGAAATCATTGTATTACTTAATTATTACTATACTTATAATTACTATACTTATACTATATTGACTATATTGATTATTGATTGGAACGAGATCCTTCATAATTGGATTTCGAGTTAGCAACTTCTATTATTTTATTTTTCGTTCCTTTTCGCTTCGAATCGTAAAATAGAAGAGTTAAGTGAATCAAAAACACAAAGGAGGTTCATGGCCAAAGGTAAAGATATCCGAATAGGGGTTATTTTGGAATGTACCAGTTGTGTTCGAAACAATGTTAATAAGAAATCAACGGGTATTTCCAGATATATTACTCAAAAGAATCGACACAATACGCCTAGTCGATTGGAGTTGAGAAAATTCTGTCCCTGTTGTTGCAAACATACGATTCACGGGGAGATAAAGAAATAGATAAAATTGATCACTTGTGTATCACCCCTCGAAGGAACATGAAAAATTATATATTTTTTTGTTCTAAATTCTAGAAGAGATTGTATATATATAACATAGAATTCGAAATTGTATATATAACATATATTTAATATAACATATATTTATTATTTAATAGAACATCTATTTATAGATTATATATATTTATTTAATATATTTATTATTTTATATATATATATTTAAATATATTTAAAAACATTATTAAATTCTAAATTCAAAATTTAAAAATATAAGAATAAAAAAATAGAAACAAAGCAAATCCTATTTTGTAAGAAATAGGATTTTCGGGATAAGGAATAAACAAACTATGGATAAATCTAAGCGACTCTTTCTTAAATCCAAGCGATCTTTTCGTAGACGTTTGCCCCCGATCCAATCGGGGGATCGAATTGATTATAAAAACATGAGTTTAATTAGTCGATTTATTAGTGAACAGGGAAAAATATTATCTAGACGGGTGAATAGATTGACCTTAAAACAACAACGATTAATTACGATTGCTATAAAACAAGCGCGTATTTTATCTTTGTTACCTTTTCTTAATAATGAAAAACAATTTGAAAAAAGCGAGTCGGCCGCTAGAACTACAGGTCTTAAAACAAAAAAAAAAAAATAGGATTACTCTTCAATTGAATTCAAATTCCAATCGAAACTCAAATCAAATGTGGATTGATGTTTTGTTTTGTTCGAAAACTACGACAATCCAATTTTGATTATCGTGTTGTATGTAAGAAAAAAGGGAATCGGTGAAGAAGAATAAATCTTTTTTTATTGAACGTGGTTGCTCATTTTGACGACTTTATCATATGATTCTATTTTATCATACAAATCTCTACCCTACCTTCCCGGAGTTCTGTCTCCGGGGAATTTTTATTTTATGATCTCATTGGAAATCATATAAAGACAATTCTTATTTAATATAGCTATTTGTGAAAGTATTTTACGATTAAGAAGCAACTGCCTCTTGTACAGATTATACATTAATCTACTATAACTATAGTATACCTTTTCTTGATTCTCGCGAATTACTGCATTTATTCGACTGATCCACAAACGACGAAAATCTCTTTTTTTCCTATCTCTATCCCGATGAGCCGAAACCAAAGCTTTTATTTTCTGTTGAGTAATAGTTCGAGTAAGTCTTGAATGAGCCCCTCGAAAACTTGATGTAAATAAACGAATTTTTGTCCTACGTTTCCGAGCTATATATCCTCGTTTAATTCTGGTCATTGAATAAATCAAACTTTGATGAATAACTATTTGATTTCTTTTCTTTCAGTTATTCTTTTCCCTTTACTAGTGTATTAATAATAAAAACGGATTTTTCCAATGTATAAAATAAAAGATTCCAATGGCTTTTGCTACTATAACCTTCCCAACCACGATTTTTTCTTTTTATTTCTAAGCATTTAACCTCGAAATAAGAAATTTTTTGATACTAGGTATCAAAAAAGCATATTCAATTAAATAGAAATGGATAAAGAAATAGTGGATTCCATCGTTTCTATGGTTACTTCTTAAACGGCGAGGTCCTCTCTATACACCGGAGCCCCTTCTCTCCTTTAATCAATGCTATTGTTAACTTGTACAGTTCACACTCTTTGGCTCTACCCATGAAATAACTAGTAAAAAGTCTTTCACAACGAGATCTAACTATACAGTAACGGTATTTAAGTATGAAGATTAGCTGGGGAGCTGACCCTCTTAGTCCGTTCTTGCAAGAATAAGGGCATAATCTTTCGGCTTTTTAATTTTGAAATAGAATCTCCCCTGCTTAATGGATAAGCATTTGCTACCAATGGGGAAGTCTTTCTCATCTGAAATTGCAAATTGAGGTGATTGGATTTGCACCAACGGAAACCATAAATTTGATACACAATACAAAGGATATATATTATTATTAATTATTTATTATTAATAGATTCTTTTTTTTTAAGTTTAAGATAGTGAATGGAGTTTTTCCATTCGATCCTAACCGATCACTGATACCGGAATAATTTGTTTCCTCTGTTTTGTCTTAGTCCATGATCGGAACGAGTCGCACATACACCCTAGTACATGTTCCTCGGCGCTGAGGGCATCCCCGAAGGGCGGGGGATTTCGTGACATTTCGGATTGGCTGTCTTGTGTTTCTAATAAGTTGTTTAATAGTTGGCATGTTGAATCATATATATAATGAGCTGGTTTAGATCAATCCTAACCCGATGATTATGAATTACTTATATTCTAGATTAATAGATTATAGATTAATTAATTATTAATAGAATAGATTAATTAATAGAGATATTATATTAAATCCGGCAAGCGGTAAGAAGAAAAAATCTCAAATTGTGTATTTGCGCGGAATCCCTGCTAATTTTTTATTCAACCGCTACAAGATCAACAATTCCATGAGCTTGGGCTTCTGCTGCTGACATAAAAACATCCCTTTCCATGTCTTCGGATACAACCCATAAAGGTTTGCCCGTTCTTTGTACATAAACCCTTGTGATAGTTTCGCGCAGTTTCAGTAGTTCTTCCGCTTCCAGGATAAATTCTCCCGTTTGTGCCTCATAAAAAGAACTTGCGGGTTGATGGATCATTACCCTGACGATATAACATAATAAAAGGTTCCTCTATCTCGTACGATAAGGCGAGAGATAAAGAATAATAAAAAACAAAGATTGAACAACCGTACAGGCATCTTTTGCGTATTGCATACGGCTCTACTATGGAATTGGTTTTTACCTTCCATCGAAGAAAGAAAAAAAAATGGAGAGGGTCTATCAGACCTAGATCGGTAAATGATCCAATAACCACCCTTCCTTTTTTTGTTTTGGAATAGTTAAAAAATACTATGATGGTTCCGTTGCTTTATTATTTGGTCTGTTATTCAGCAATCCCAAAGTTTCTTTTTTTTTTTTTTCAAATCAAATGTTATATAGTTATGTTATATAGTTATATTATATAGTTATATAAGTAACAAAATCTTATTCTTTCATAACATAAAGATTGTTAAAAGCTTTCCGGTGTAAAAACAAAAGAGTTTGTGACGCTGAAATAGGCTCCTGATAGATCAGATAAAATCGGAAATACCCATTTTCTCATACCACTCTTTCGATACATAATCGCATGGTTTTGAAAGATTTTCGCATATCGAATTCGAAGTGCCATGCTATTATTGCTTAATATTCATATGGCGAAGGCATAGTCTTCTTTTTTTTTCTCAAATAAAAGACTCATTGGCGCCAAGCGTGAGGGAATGCTAGACGTTTAGTAATTTCTCCTCCTGCGAGAATAAAAGATCCCATTGAAGCGGCTAATCCCATGCATACGGTCTGTACATCTGGTTGCACAAATTGCATAGTATCATAAATAGCTATTCCGGGTATTATCCATCCGCCTGGAGAATTTATAAACAAATACAAATCTTTGGTATCATCTTCTATACTGAGATATACCATAAGGCCAATAAGTTGATTCGATATCGCACTATCAATCCCTTGGCCTAAAAAGAGTAGTCTTTCTCGATAAAGTCGGTTGATTAGGATAAGATTTTATCCCTTAGGAGCCGTACATGCACCTTTTGATGCATACGGTTCACCAAAAATCGCGAAAAAGAATCAATGTGTAGATTTCAACCCTCTTTCTTTTTTCATAGCAGACTTTTTCGAACTTCTAACGAAAGGTCTTTTTCTTACATTTTTCAAGAAAGACGACTTTTGACCCATTTATCTATATTAATTTATATTAATATTATTCTATATTAATAATTATAAAAATAAAAATTCTACAAAAAAATACTAAACACTTATTGAACTAACTTCTCATTGATCTATTGTTTTCATCGAGATCGAATCCAAATCGCGATGTAATTTTCTTGTTTTTGATTGGGCTTCTTCAATTCAATTCTTTTAGGTTTCTGTTCTACTCCGAGTAAAGATCTACCCGATTTGGATTTGCACATATAGCACAAATACTCCAATACCACGTCTTTTTGCTACGATTTCTTTTCTTCAATTTATTTCATGTTTTCCAGCAAATACAAATATATGATAGAAGTAGTAATCGTAGATATATTACCACTTGGTTTTTTTTTAAACAGAGCCTGGATGCTTCATTTTATTGGTCCAACCAAGCAAACCATAAATTATTGTAAATTTCTAATATTAATCTGGATATCCCCCCAAAAAAAGATCTAATTACATACTTCACGCTCCAAATTTTTGCCGATTCAATCAATCTTTTTTGGGGTGAAAGAGAGGATATCTCGATCGGGGGAGAGAACGGGGAAATCCCATATGACCCAATATATCTGACAAGTCGCACTATACGTCAACCCAAGATGCATCTTCCTCTCCAGGACTTCGAAAGGGTACTTTTGGAACACCAATAGGCATTAAATGAAAAAAGAATTGAATTAAGTAGTATATCTCGCTTTGATGCGGAAACGTAACAATGGGTTTATTGTCTTAATAATGATTGGTCTTTATCATATTTTATTTATAGATTGAATATAGATTGAATAAATTCGTAAAAAAAAAATCCTAAATACAAAAGGAAGACCGAGTGACTAAAGGAAAATTCTTACGAATAGGTTCTTCTGGTTCTTTGAGTGCTGAACAAATATGTCTGCATTCACTGATATAAAGATATAAACACTCATATAAAATACGGTCAACCCCCCTCTCCACCATTGCGTATTGTTACTTATCGGGTATAGAATAGATCTGCTTCTTTTGTTCCTACGAATAGAATTCTTCCGTTATTACTAAAAAACTAGAACAAATATTAATCCTTTACCCGAGATAATCCACTAAAAAGAGACGGTCCATAGTATAGTTTTTTACAGTGCAATAAAGTTACATAGTGTCCATTTTTTGTTGATATAAGAGGTATTTTCATGGGTTTGCCTTGGTATCGTGTTCATACCGTCGTATTAAATGATCCCGGCCGTTTACTTTCTGTCCATATAATGCATACAGCTCTGGTTGCTGGTTGGGCCGGTTCGATGGCTCTATATGAATTAGCCGTTTTTGATCCCTCTGACCCTGTTCTTGACCCAATGTGGAGACAAGGTATGTTTGTTATACCCTTCATGACTCGTTTAGGAATAACCAATTCATGGGGTGGTTGGAGTATCACAGGAGGGACTATAACGAATCCTGGTATTTGGAGTTACGAAGGTGTGGCCGGGGCACATATTGTGTTTTCCGGCTTGTGCTTTTTGGCGGCTATCTGGCATTGGGTATATTGGGATCTAGAAATCTTTTGTGATGAACGTACAGGAAAACCTTCTTTGGATTTGCCTAAAATTTTTGGAATTCATTTATTTCTTTCAGGGGTGGCTTGTTTTGGTTTTGGCGCATTTCATGTAACAGGATTGTATGGTCCTGGAATATGGGTGTCCGATCCTTATGGACTAACCGGAAGGGTACAATCCGTAAATCCCGCATGGGGTGTGGAAGGTTTTGATCCTTTTGTTCCAGGGGGAATAGCCTCTCATCATATTGCAGCAGGGACATTGGGCATATTAGCGGGCCTTTTCCATCTTAGTGTCCGTCCACCCCAACGTCTGTACAAAGGATTGCGTATGGGAAATATTGAAACCGTCCTTTCCAGTAGTATCGCTGCTGTCTTTTTTGCAGCTTTTGTTGTTGCTGGAACTATGTGGTATGGTTCAGCAACTACGCCGATTGAATTATTTGGTCCCACTCGTTATCAATGGGATCAGGGATACTTCCAGCAAGAAATATATCGAAGAGTTGGTGCTGGGCTAGCCGAAAATCAAAGTTTATCAGAAGCTTGGTCTAAAATTCCCGAAAAATTAGCCTTTTATGATTACATTGGCAATAATCCGGCAAAAGGGGGATTGTTTAGAGCGGGCTCAATGGACAATGGGGATGGAATAGCTGTTGGGTGGTTAGGACACCCTATCTTTAGAGATAAAGAGGGGCGTGAACTTTTTGTACGTCGTATGCCTACTTTTTTTGAAACATTTCCGGTTGTTTTGGTAGACGGAGACGGAATTGTTAGAGCCGATGTTCCTTTTCGAAGGGCGGAATCGAAATATAGTGTCGAACAAGTAGGTGTAACTGTTGAGTTCTATGGTGGCGAACTCAATGGAGTTAGTTATAGTGATCCTGCTACTGTGAAAAAATATGCTAGACGTGCTCAATTGGGTGAAATTTTTGAATTAGATCGTGCTACTTTGAAATCTGATGGTGTTTTTCGTAGCAGTCCGAGAGGTTGGTTTACTTTTGGACATGCTTCGTTTGCTCTGCTCTTCTTTTTCGGACATATTTGGCATGGTGCTAGAACCTTGTTCAGAGATGTTTTTGCTGGTATCGACCCAGATTTGGATGCTCAAGTAGAATTTGGAACATTCCAAAAACTTGGAGATCCAACTACAAGAAGACAAGTAGTCTGATACAACATTGTTTTGTTCCTTTTGGACTTTATTTTCTTTTTGTGATTGGAATTTGCCATAGGGAACCGGATAAATCTTGATTTGAATTGCTACCTTTTCTTTTACTCTTGTTCCTTCTTTTTCTTTATCCGAGAGACGATCCCACATAAACAGGTATGAAAGCTATAATTGTAAACCACGATCAAATCCATGGAAGCATTGGTTTATACATTCCTCTTAGTTTCTACTTTAGGAATTATTTTTTTCGCTATCTTTTTTAGAGAACCACCTAAAGTTCCAACTAAAAAGACGAAATGATTTTTCATTATCTCAATTGAAGTAATGAGCCTACCAATATTGGTAGGCTCATTACTTCAACTAGTCCCCATGTTCTTCGAATGGATCTCTTAGTTGTTGAGAGGGTTGCCCAAAAGCAGTATATAAGGCGTACCCAGTAAAACTTACAAGTAAACCAGATATAGAGATGGCAACTAGGGTTGCTGTTTCCATTATTATATAATTATATAATTTCAAGACCAAAATGGATCTAGGATAAGATCATTTATTTACAGCGGAATGGTATACAAAGTCAACAGATCTCAATGAATAAAAAATAGGATTTATGGCTACACAAACTGTTGAGGGTAGTTCTAGATCTGGTCCAAGACGAACTATTGTAGGGAATTTATTGAAACCTTTGAATTCGGAATATGGTAAAGTAGCTCCTGGTTGGGGAACTACTCCTTTGATGGGTGTTGCAATGGCCCTATTTGCGATATTTCTATCTATTATTTTGGAGATTTATAATTCTTCCATTTTACTGGACGGAATTTCTATGAATTAGATTCACAAGAACCGACTAACTAGTTTTTCAATACAAAGTGAAGCACTTGGGTCTTAGATTTTTAGCCCATTCGATTTTTGTTTGGTAGTTTAGTTCGATCGTGGAATTTCTTTTCTTCTGTATTTCCGGAATATGAGTGTGTGACTTGTTATA